ACTAATTCACCTGCCATTACTTCATCAAGACCATAAATACGAGCAATACCGTCGCCCACTTGAAGTACGGTACCCGTATTTACAATCTTTACTTCCCTGTTATATTGCTCAATACGCTCTCGGATAATATTACTAATCTCGTCGGCTCGAATGGTTACCATGAGTATTTGTTAATTTTTTTTTGAAAAAAAAAAAGATAATGCCTACGGTAGAAGGGCTAATCGATTATTTCTTTCATCGCCCCAAACATGCCAATATTAGCACTGATGGTACGTAAATGTAACTCCTTGGTTAAACAACGATTCAAAGTCCCTAGAGCTCCTTCTAAGGCTTGATGAAAAATCCGTTGTCGAACTTGATTAATTGCTCTTTGTTGTTCAAAACGAATCGTTTCATTTTTGTAATTTTCTAATTGTTCTAAAGTCTTATAAGTTGAATTAATCAAATTCAATTTTTCTCGTTCTATCTCAGAATAGCCGTTCACTCGAAACTGGTCTGCTTCTATTTCTATTTTCTGTAAGCGGGTCCGGGCTTTTTCCAACTGTTCAATGGCCCCCTCACGTAGTTCTTCTGAATTTCGAATAGTATTCAAAATCCTTTGTTTTCGATTATCTAATAAATCACTTAATGAAAGTAGATTATCTTTCCATTCATTGCAAAATTTCCATGATCCCTTCCCGAACCAAACATGAATCTTTCGATTCATTTGGCTCTCACGCTCAATTATTTCAATTACTTATGGTAAATTCCCATATCTTTTGTTACTGGAATGAGCCTATCCTCTCTTCTCGATTAATAATTCATATGCAAAAATAAAAAAAAATCAAAATTAATCAAAAACCAGAATATTTGTAGGACTCTTCTGACCAAACAAGTAATTGTCAGTAAAGTTGTTTCTTGTTTTTTTCTTCAAATCCAACGAATTTACTTTATGCACAGGTTATCGATTCAACATTCGATTAAGAATGAGGGAAATCCCCATTTTTCAAAAAAGAAGGTTCCGATTTTTTTCGACATGAGTGCTCTATACCGAAAAAAATTCCCAACTATTCATTTAGAATCCTTTGATATATTAACATACTAGTAGAAAGAGTACCTTGCTCTGTCTAGACTTCAAACAGTTTAGCTTTAACCATGCTAATGTCCCTACGTTATCAGTTGATAGAGAATCAAAGTATATTTACTGATGAATTGCGAAATGCTAAGGTTCTTAAAGATGATTTTTTAATTTATTCAAAAGTAATTCGCAGGATCGTGCACCTTTTCTTTACTAATTCAAAAAAAAATGCAGCTGATTCAATTCAGCCTATTCGTGAAATAAACAACCCGCACACACTCCCTTTCCAAAAAAAATCAATACACCAAGGACTAGACTTAGATTTATTGGATTTGTTGCTAAAATATCAGTATTAAACCCGAAACTCCCGGCGGATGGCCAGTGACCCAAAGAAACGAAAGAATCGGTTACATTTTTCATAAGATCTCTCCTTCTCTTATAGACAGAATATTATCTATTTAATTATCATATTTCATAATATTTATAATTTTTATTTATAAATCTATTTTATATTTTAGAAATATTTTAGAATTAGAATTTAAAAATAGTAAATCGAGTCAAAAATATATTCGATTTTTATTAGAAATAGATTTTTTTATTGTAAATTTGTAAAAATTGCTAACTTAAGAACAATAGTTATTAGACTTTGATATCAGGTCTAGTGTCAATTTCAACATATCTTCTTTGTTTTTGTTGTTTTTGTTATAAGACTTCCTTTAAATTTTAAAATAAAATAAACTAATACAGGGTAACGAAGAAAGCGAGAAGGGGAAGGAAGAAAGCGAGTCGGTCTACTAAAATTCCTCATCCTCCAATCAGCCCTTCCCGTGGGTTATTGTACCAATAAAACTAAATATAAATAATTAATTGTAGGAGTTAAATCTTGATATAATTCGAAAAAGCAAGCAGCAAATTCAAAAATTGGCAAAATTTTATTTTTTATCAGATTAAACAAAAGGATTCGCAAATAAAAGTGCTAATGCTACAACCAGTCCATAAATTGTTAAAGCTTCCATAAAAGCCAAACTAAGTAATAAAGTACCTCGTATTTTTCCCTCCGCCTCCGGTTGTCTTGCGATACCTTCGACAGCTTGGCCCGCAGCAGTACCTTGACCAACTCCAGGTCCAATAGAAGCAAGCCCAACGGCCAACCCAGCAGCAATAACGGAAGCGGCAGAAATCAATGGATCCATGATAAATTCCTCGCATCAAAAAAAAGAAATGGTTAATGATACAATCAACCACTAAATTATGATTTAATTATTCCATCGATAGATTGTCATCCAGTCAAAGTAACGTAACTAAGAGTTCAAAATTGAAGTAATGAGATTATTGAATCAGCAGATTGGAATCCCTATCAAAATTCTTGGTAGTCGCGGAACAGATTAAGATTAGATATATCTATTTGCTCATATATAACTAGCCTAATATTACATATACACGCCCTTCTTCTATAACGTAAACCAACTCTTTGTATCTTAAATTCAATTTGAATTCTAAAATCATTTTTTTAGAAACATTTATTTTATAAAGAAAAGTTGGTTTATTTTATTTTACAATCATTAGACAGATTCCGTAGATTATATATTACATATGTTTATTTTAATCCCACCCTCCTAAACAACGCACTTTTTTTCATGTTTTGTAAACTCTTCTTTTCCTTTTATTTATCGTTTATCTAAAATCGGTACAATCAATCTAACCTAAATGAACGAATTCAGTAGTCTGAATCATTGCATATAAATAGAAGTTTTACGTTCTTCATGTAATTTAGTTTTTTTCTTTTGGTTAATCGTTGGATTGAATAAAACCGACTGAAATGGGAATCGCTTTATAGAACCTTTTTTTTATTTACAATGTGCGATTAAACAAAAAGTGCGATTAAACAAAAAAAATAAATCAAGAATTCTTATTCAGATTATGACTCCTAAGATTGGGTTGAATGAAATGAACAAAACAATCAAGCCAATCTACAACGAATATTCATTGTAAGAAGATATAAATGAGTCAAGCAAATTTTAATTTTAGATTTTAGGAAAAAGATCTTTTAGATCTCTTTCCTTTTTTTTTAATTCCAAAATATTACAAATATCGTAATCTATTTCTTTAGATCGTATAGACTTTTTTGTCTATTTATGTATAGAGTTATGTTTACGAAGTAGATTATCTTGAGCAAGATATGCATTGCCTTGCATTAAACCGAAGAAGACTATTTCGAAACTTAATTAATGATGCCCCTCCATAGATTCACCTATATAAGCCGCAGCTAAAGTTGAAAAAATAAGAGCCTGAATACCGCTTGTAAATAATCCAAGGAACATAACAGGTATAGGAACCACCAAAGGTACTAAAGAAACAAGAACAACAACTACTAATTCATCCGCTAATATATTTCCGAAAAGTCGAAAGCTAAGTGATAAAGGTTTTGTGAAATCTTCTAAAATATTAATGGGTAAAAGGATTGGAGTTGGTTGAATGTATTTACCGAAATAACCCAATCCTTTTTTACTAAGGCCCGCATAAAAATATGCTATTGACGTAAGTAAAGCTAAAGCAACCGTAGTATTTATATCATTCGTAGGTGCGGCTAACTCTCCATGAGGTAACTTTATAATTTTCCAAGGTAAAAGCGCCCCTGACCAATTAGAAACAAAAATAAATAGAAACAGAGTTCCAATAAAAGGAACCCATGGACCATATTCCTCTCCAATCTGAGTTTTGCTCACGTCTCGAATAAATTCAAGGACATATTCGAAGAAATTCTGACCGTCAGTAGGAACGGTTTGTGGGTTTCGAACAGCTAGAATAGCTGAACCTAATAAAATAGCAATTACAACCCAAGAAGTAATAAGTACTTGGGCATGAACTTGGAAACCCCCAATTTTCCAATAGAAATGCTGGCCTACTTCCACACCGGATATATCATATAATCCTTTAAATATTTTGATGGAACATGATAGAATATTCATATTATCCTCTGAAAGAAAGAAAACTTTTTAAGAAATTATTTTGATTCCACTATACTATCTTTTTTTACTTGTCCGTGCCCGCTTGAATTGTATATTTTGGATTAAGAACTAATCACATAATATCCCCCGCCTTATTTTTTATTTCTTTCGTGCGATTCAGAAATAGAGTAAATTAAATAGAGTACCAGATTCCATTAATCTATGGAATTCACAAAACAATTTCTTTCTATTATTATTAATCAGAGATTTCGTATATAGCTAGAACGACCCTCACAAATTGCAAATACTAATTTGTTAAAAATAAATCGAATTGAAGCTATCGCGTCATCATTCGCTGGAATCGAAATATCCGCGAGATCCGGGTCGCTGTTTGTATCAATTAAACAAATTGTTGGAATTCCCAAAGTGATACATTCGCGAAGAGCCGTATATTCTTCTTGCTGATCAACGATTATTACAATATCAGGTAACCCCGTCATATATTGAATCCCGCCCAAATATGTTTGCAAGTGAGATAACTGTCTCTTCAATTGAACCACATCCCCTTTCGGAAGGCGGTTCAGCCTTCCGGTCTTTTGTTCCATTCTCAAGTCCCTGAACTTTTGAAGTCTCTTTTCTGTAGTGGACCAGTTTGTTAAAATACCGCCGAGCCATTTTTTATTAACATAATGACACCGAGCACTTATTGCAGCCCGCGCTACTGAATCAGCTGCTTTCTTTTTTGTACCAACAATTAAGAATTGTTTTCTCATACTTGCTGCATCAAAAAGTAAATCACAAGCTTCCGATAAAAAACGAGCAGTTCTAGTAAGATTTGTAATATGAATACCTTTACGCTTCGCCGAGATATAAGGTGCCATTCTCGGATTCCATTTTCTGGTAGCATGACCAAAATGAACTCCTGCTTCCAGCATTTCGTCCAAATTAATGTTCCAATATTTTCTTATCATTTCTCCCCACACTTCCTCTCTTTTTTTTTTTCAAAGAAAAAAGGGGAGACGAGGTACCCTTAAATAAATAATTGTTCCGATGGAACCTTCCCTTTTCTCGGAGTTGGGCCTTGATACACGATCCAAGCGATTAATTTCTTTGCTATTTTTTATTACTATTAACAAATTACATGTAAATGTAACAAATCACAGGACCGCAAAAAATTCAAAGTACTGATCTTAGAAATTATTCAATCCTATAAACGCTTGTTCTGATGTATCATAGAAATTTTTTGAAATGCAAAAATCAAATAACTTTCTGTGGTGGAATAAAATATCTCTTATTTCCCCTTCGAATAAATTGTTTTTTTTTTTTTTTAAAGAAATGTTCTTACGTTGCTTTGAGCGGTGCACTAATCCTCTGAATCCGGTACCAACGGGTATCATACCACCGAGAACAACGTTTTCTTTCAGACCTTTCAACCAATCAATACGACTGCGGAGAGCTGCTTTTGATAAAACGCGAGCAGTTTCCTGAAAACTCGCCTCGGCTATGAAACTTTGAGTATTCAGCGAGGCTCTCGTTATTCCCAAGAATATGGCTCGGTAACAGATCGCTTCTTCCAAAGCGCGTCCCGTCCGTTCCGCTCGCAACAATCCTATTTGTTCCCCGGGTGAAAAAACATTAGACATTCCATCTTCTGAAACCAAGACTTTTGATGTTATTTGACGTACAATAATTTCGATATGCCTATTATGGATTTGCACCCCCTGGGATCGATAAACCTTTTGAATTTTATTAACCAAAGAGATACGACTTTGCACTATAGTTAGCTCAGCACCGATCAAGAATCTCCAAGGAATTCCAAGAATTCTTGTTATACACCCGTTCCAACCCCCAACTCTCTTTTCTAGGTTTATCGATATTGAATCAATTGAGCGCACTTCTAATACTTGTTCCACTTTTGGAAGACCCTGCGTTATATCACCAGATCTCGATTTTTCATATATAAATGTAACTAATGTATCTCCTTTATAAAGGATTTCTCCATAATGACCATGAACAGTTGCTCCTGTAGTGGCCAAATAAGGCTTAGCCAATCTTAGTCCTATAGAGTCGACGTGAACAATTATAACTTGACCTGATTTTAGGTGTGGTCCATTTTTGGCTATACATACATTTTCACAAATAAACTGTCCCAGATTAATTATTGTGAAGAAACATTCACAATAATTAGAATGATAATTCTGATGGAGAAAATACCAATTTAATTTTAATGGATGAGAAACACTGTTATTGCATGGGTCCAGATTAACCATTCTCTGTTTCTCATCCATTAAATAATATTTAAATATTCGAAAAATCCGTTTGAAATTGTCAAGTTTCAAATATTTAGTTACCGAGATCTGATTATGCGTTAGTACATGGTAAAATGAATAAAAATTCGCGATTTGAAGGGCTGTTCCTAAAGGGCCCAAGGAATTTCTAATTGTAATTGTAGGATCTCTTTTAGTTGATTCGTTTATTCCATTGTGATATTTTATATCGTTTAATAGATCTATTCCAAAACAATTAGATGATGACAAAATTCCCAAAGATTTACATTCCTTTTTTCTATTTCTACTCAATAACGTACTAAAAGTTCCTTGATTTTTTTTAAGTGATTGTTGAATCCGTGCCTTGGAATAAAGGAAATAAAATGGATTAATGTTAGTGTGATCTAACCCATTATCAGAGATCGATCCTGAACTTGAGGGACCATTCCTTTTTCGGCTGATATAGAAAAAATGGGATTTCATTAAGTCGATTCTTAGGAAATCACGAATTAGGCCATTTGTACTTATTTTAACAAAAGAAGCCCGGGCCGCTTCGATAGAAGAACTGTTTTTTTCTTGATCCCAATTCAACACTAAACAAGTACGAACTAATTGAATCCTTGTGTCCGAAATTCCCCGAATTGATTTATCATTTCCATAACCATAAAGAATATAATTGACAACTTGAAGTTTCAAATTCTCTTTTTCCTGCAATAGATCCGAGTAGAAAAGTGTTTCTAAATTTATACCGCCCGCTATTTCATATATGATTACCGGTCGAACCAAAACAAAATACTTTTTCCTGCTAGGTGTGATCCGTTGGACATAGAGCCAATTTTTCACTTTTTTTGATTCCTTTGATCCCTTCGTATTTGTTTTTACTGGTCCGGGTGATATCAAGATACCACTATATCGAGATATTTTATCTGTTTTTCCCGGAAAATGGATATCTCCAGAAAAAATTTTTAGTTCCATTTTTTTTTTTTTTCGCTCTAGGCGGACCAACCCGCCTACCCGACTTCTTGTATTTAAAGTGATTTGGGTATCTACTCCAATGATACTATTATTTTGTACCATTAGGGAAGAAGATTCAGGTAAAATATAGACTTCCTCGGGAATGAAAAAAAAGCGATCTACTTGCATTTGGTATTTTGGCTTAAATTCTTTGACTCCTCGATATTCAATTAAATCTTCTTTTTTGACAATGGAATGCGCCCCGATAGCCCCATATTTAGTAATTCCTGAACAGTTTCTTCGGTATTGGGGATCATCAAAATAAGCAAAAATACTATTTCCACGGAACATACCATTTATAGGTATTTCAATCGAGATATCGGAGTGGGGCATTAGGCCGTTCTCTCGTTCTTGAATCGGTTGGAAGGGGATGATAAATCGATTTCTTCGTTTCTTTGCCAATAAATCAAAATTCTTGTGGGGAATAGCAGGATATACGAGATTATAATGACCAGTACAGAGGATTCGATTAAGTTCTGAATAATCAGAAACCCTCCCTTCTTTTTTACCCGAAAGATCTAAACTAAAGAATTTGTGTTTAACCTGTTTAACTTGATCATTTTTTATTGAAGGATTCGAAATATAACTTTTTTCGACAGAAAGAGAATGAATGTTCATTTGATCTTGATCCTTGTGTAGCGAAAACGGGATTATACTGGATCTGCACGAATCCCCTGATAATATCCATAAATGGCTTGTTTTTGGTAAGAGATGGACATTACTATATCTAAATTCAGGTGCATGGTATACATCGGTACTCCAGTGCATTTCCCCTTCTGAATCGCAATAAATATGTTTTCGAACCCTCTCTGTAAAATTCAAAGTGTACGTTCCCGCGCGAATTTCAGCAATCACTTGTTCTGATTCTACATATTGGTCATTTTGAACTAAAAGAAAACTTTTTGGTGGAATAGTCACGTTCTGTATAATATCTTGACTTTCAATAGTTACATCCAAGTCTATATAACATAGAAAAGCGGGATGCCCGTGACGTGTACGTGTAGGATGAACCAAATGCTCATTAAATTTTATTTTTCCATTAGAGGGAGCTCGTACATGTTCTGCGGTACCCCCCGTGAATACTCCGCCCGTATGAAACGTTCTTAATGTTAGTTGAGTACCCGGTTCTCCAATGGATTGACCCGCAATAATACCTACAGCTTCTCCCAATTCCACCAGGTCACCATAAGTGGAACTCCGACCATAACATAATCGACAGATCCAAGATGTGCTTCTACAAGTAAAAGAAGTTCGAATAGATATTGGTTGTGTTCGAAAGGTTATGAATCGATTGACAAGCCCAATCCCAATATCTTGATTTCGAATGGCAATACATCGCGGACCCATATATATATTGTCTGCTAATACACGACCAATTAATGTTTGGATAAAAGTTCTGTCCGACATCATCCCATTTCGAGGACTCACAGGGATACCTCGGGTGGTGCCACAATCAGTTCGACGTACAACAATGTGTTGAACTACTTCAACAAGTCTGCGTGTAAGATATCCAGCATCTGATGTTCGTACAGCAGTATCCACAACCCCTTTTCGGGCTCCATAGCAAGAAATGATATATTCTGTTAAAGACAGCCCTTCGCGTAAATTGCTTTGAATGGGTAAATCAATCATTTGTCCTTGTGGATCCGACATTAATCCTCTCATACCTACTAATTGGTGTACTTGAGATGCATTTCCCCTAGCTCCCGAGAAAGACATTATATGAACTGGATTAAAGGATTCCGTCATCCTAAAATTTTGGTTCATTTCTTGTCGCAAATATTCACTTGTAGCATACCATATTTCAATGGATTGGCGTAATTTTTCTATCGCGTGTACGTTTCCATAATGGTGGTGTTTTTCAAAAATAAAACTTTGTTGTTCAGCATCTTGGACTAGCCATCCTTTAGAGGGTATTGTTAAAAGATCATCAATTCCTAATGAAATGGATGTAGCAGTAGCTTGCTGGAAACCCAGAGACTTTAATTGATCCAAGATGTGTGATGTATATGCCATTCCAAAGTGATCTATTAATCTGCTAATAAGTCGTTTGATACCAGTTCCATCTATCACTTTATTGTGAAAGACCAGATTGGCCCCTTCGGCCATAACTACCTCCATATTCTACTGAGTAGGGTTCGACAGTGGATTTGAAGTCAATGATTCGAAAACTTCCTTTTCTTGACTTGATTCGTGTAGAAATTCAGGAAATATGGTCCTAGTTGAACCAAAGGGATCTGAGAATTCACACCGATGTCATAAAATTATTTAACTTAGATTCCTATTAAATTAGGTACCACTGAGGAAGCTTGGCAAAACCCTTGTATCGCTTCTTCGATTTCTCGATAAAGAGAAATCTGACCAACAGTGGTTCGAATGTATATACAAAGAATTTGTTTTTTTACACTTTTTACTATTAGATAGTGTCCATAAATCTCATGATAGGTACCAAAAGGTTCATAGTGACCTTCGACAAGAGCTTCTCTTGAAACAATAAGGCGTTGATCTAGGTTCCACCGGAGCCACAAAGGACTATCTAATTTTATTATTTTCTGCCGATAAGCTCCAATTGCATCATAGGAATTACAAAAAAAAGGTTCTTTCGTATATTTATCCTTATTATCGTAAATTCTTTCATTTTGAGAATTGCTGTGATTAGCTGGATTATACCTATTTGCACAAATACCTTGACGATTCCCGCTTGTTAATACATA